AATCTTTTTTTTTTGATATTTCTGAACGGATGAAAAAAATTTTTAGAAATTGGATGTGGAAAAACACAGAATTCACAATTTCGAATTATACAGAGAAAAAGACAAAAGAAAGCGCGAAAAAAAAAGAGGAGGACAAAAAAGAAGAAGACAAAAGAAAGGAGAAAGTGCGTATACAAATAGCGGAAGCCTGGGATAGTATTTTACTTGCTCAAGTAATGAGAGGTTTTTTATTAGTAACCCAATCAATTCTTAGAAAATATATTATATTACCTTCATTGATAATAGCTAAAAATATCGTCCGTATACTATTATTTCAATTTCCGGAATGGTATGAGGACTTAAAGGATTGGAATAGAGAAATGCATGTTAAATGTACCTATAACGGCGTTCAATTATCAGAAAAAGAATTTCCAAAAAACTGGTTAACAGACGGCATTCAGATCAAGATCCTATTTCCTTTTCGTCTTAAACCTTGGCACAGATCTAAGTTACGAGCCCCTTATAACGATCCAATGAAAAAGCAAGGTCAAAAAAATGATTTTTGTTTTTTAACAATTTTTGGAATGGAAGCTGAACTACCTTTTGGTTCTCCCAGAAAAAAACTTTCATTTTTTGAACCGATTTTAAAAGAACTCAAAAAAAAAATTAAAAAATTGCAAAAGAAATGTTTTATAATTCTAGGAATTTTTAAAGAACAAACAAAATTGTTTCTAAATGTCTCAAAAAAACCAAAAAAATGGATCATTAAAAACATTCTGTTTATAAAAGAAATAATAAAAGAACTCTCAAAAATAAACCCAATTATATTATTTGGATTGAGAGAAATAGAAGTATATGAATTGAGTGAAATTAAAAAAGATTCAATAATCAGTAATCGGATGATTCAGGAATCGTCCATTCAAATTAGATCTCAGGATTGGACAAATTATTCATTAACAGAAAAAAAAATGCAAGATCTGACTGATAGAATAAACACAATCATAAATCAAATAGAAAAAATTACAAAAGACAAGAAAAAGGGATTTATAACTTCAGATAGAAATTTTAGTTCTAACAAAATAAGTTATGATGATAAAAGATTGGAATCACAAAAAAATATTTGGCAGATATTAAAAAGAAGAACTGCTCGATTAATCCGTAAATCCCATTATTTTATAATATTTTTCATTGAAAAGATATACATAGATATCTTTCTATCTATGATTAATATTCCTAGTATCAATACACAACTTTTTCTTGAATCAACAAAAAAAATTCTTAATAAAAACATTAACAGTAATGAAGCAAATCAAGAAAGAATTAATAAAACAAATCAAAGTTTAATTAAATTTATTTCGATTATAAAAGAGTCACTTTCTAATACTAATATTAGTCTTAGTCAAAAAAATTCAAAGACTTTTTTTGACTTATCTTACTTTTCACAAGCATATGTATTTTACAAATTATCACAAACCCAACTTATTAAGTTAGAGAAATTGAAATCCGTATTTCAATATAATGGAACCCCCCTTTTTCTTAAGAATGAAATAAAGGATTTTTTTGTTGTAAGACAAGAACTATTTCATTCCGAATTAAGACCTAAGAATCTTCGCAATTCTGGAATGAATCAATGGACAAATTGGTTAAGGAGTCATTATCAATATCAATGTGATGTATCTCAAATTAAATGGTCTAGAGTAGTACCACAAAAATGGCGAAATATATTGAACTGTATAGCTCAAAATAAAGATTTATATAAAGATTTGTGTGATTTATATGAAAAAGATGAATTAATTCACTACGAAAAAAAAACAAAAATTGAAACGGATTTTTTATTGAATCAAAAGGATAATTTTAAAAAACAATATAGATATGATCTTTTAGCATATAAATCTATAAATTCTGAAACTAAGAAGTACTCTTCAATTTATGGATCACCATTACAAGTAAAAACTAACCAAGATATTTTTTATAATTACAACACACATAAACAAAAATCATTTAATATGGTAGAAGATGATATTCGAGATATGGATAAAAATACGGATAGAAAATTTTTTGATTGGAGAATTCTCGATTTTTGTCTTAAAACGAAGGTCGATATTGAGGCCTGGATCAATATTGATACTGACACTAACAGTAATAAATATACTAAGACTAGGGTTAATAAGTATCAAATAATTGATAAAATCAATAATAAGGGTCTTTTTTATCTCACACTTCAGCAAGACCAAAAAATCAACCTATCCAATCAAAAACCCCTTTTGGATTGGATGGGAATGAATGAAGAAATACTAAGTCGTCCCATATCAAATCTGGAACTTTGGTTCTTGCCAGAATTTGTGAGACTTTATAATACGTATAAAATGAAACCGTGGGTTATACCAATTAAATTACTACTTTTTAATTCTAATATAAAAAAAAATGCTAGTGAAAACAAAAGCATCACTGGAAATAAAAAAAGAGATCCTTTTATATCAATATCGTCGAATGAAAAAAAATCTCTTGAATTAGAAAACCGAAATCAAGGAGAAAAAGAATCCACGGGCCAAGCAGATCTTAAATCAGCTCTTTCAAACCAAGAAAAAGATGTTGAAGAAGATTATACGGGATCGGACATGAAAAAACATAGAAATAAAAAGCAATACAAGATCAATACAAAAGCGGAGTTTGATTTCTTCCTAAAAAGGTATTTGTATTTTCAATTGAGATGGGATGATTCTTTAAATAAAAAAATAATCAATAACATCAACGTATATTGTCTCCTGCTTAGACTGATAAATCCAAGAGAAATTACTATATCCTCTATTCAAAGGGGCGAAATGAGTCTGGATATTTTGACGATTCAGAAAGATGTAACTCTTACAGAATTTATTAAAAGGGGATTTTTGATTATTGAACCAATTCGTCTAGCTATAAAAAATGATGGAAAATTTATTATGTATCAAACCCTCGGTATTTCATTAGTTCATAAAAGTAAACATCAAATAAATCAAAGATACCGAGAAAAAAAACATGTTGATAAGAATTCTGATGAAGTCATTACAAAACATCAAAAGATGACTGGAAATAGATATAAAAAAAATTATGATTTGTTTGTTCCTGAAAATATTTTATCGCCTAGACGTCGTAGAGAATTGCGAATTCTAATTTGTTTAAATTCTAAGAATAGACATAGAAAGGCATCTTTTTGTAATGGGAATGAGGTAAACAGTCAAGTTGTGGATAAAAGCAAAAAATATAAAAAAAAAATTAAAAAATTAAAGCTATTTCTTTGGCCCAATTATCGATTAGAAGATTTAGCTTGTATGAATCGTTATTGGTTTAATACCAATAATGGCAGTTGTTTCAGTATGGTAAGGATACGTATGTATCCGCGATTGAAAATTCATTAATAGTACATTTTTCCTATATTTCCCATACCATATCTGGTCTATGACGACAAAGAGATGCACGCATACATTGTCTTACATTCCATTCTGATACATGATACTAATTCAATGACATATCAATTAGATCTAGAATGAACAAAATTTTATTATTTTAGGTCTAAACTTTTATCTTTTGTGAGTGAAGAAACCAACCATACTTTTGTATCCCCTTTCAAATTCAATTTTAAAATGAAAATAGGATTGAGTAAGTTTTATTAAATTAAAAAAATTAGAAATTAATAACGAAATACAAATTTTTGTATATACCAAATAAAAATTAGGGGCATTATTATTACTGATCAATAAAGATATCTATCAATAAAAAATATCTTAAAATAAAAAGAGGGGGGGAGAGAAGATTTCAGTTTATGGTAAAAAATTCATTCATCTCAGTTATTTCACAAGAAGAAAAAGACGAAAACAGAGGATCTGTTGAATTTCAAATAGTTAGTTTCACCAATAGGATACGAAGACTTACTTCACATTTACAATTACACAAAAAAGACTATTTATCTCAGAGAGGTTTACGTAAAATTCTGGGAAAACGCCAACGATTACTGTCTTATTTGTCAAAGAAAAATAGAATATGTTATAAAGAATTAATTAATCGGTTGGATATTCGGGAGTCAAAAACTCGTTAATTTGATTTTTATAAAGGCATTTTGAATTATTTGATTTATTAGATCTTGAATTTTAATGAACTTTTTTTCGTTTTCAGCAATTCATGAAAGAATGAATCGAGGAAAAACCTATGAATATACCGGCTACAAGAAAAGACCTCATGATAGTCAATATGGGCCCCCACCACCCATCAATGCATGGTGTTCTTCGACTCATCATTACTCTAGATGGTGAAGATGTTATTGACTGTGAACCAATATTGGGTTATTTACACCGAGGAATGGAAAAAATTGCGGAAAATCGAACAATTATACAATATTTGCCTTATGTAACACGGTGGGATTATTTAGCTACTATGTTCACAGAAGCAATAACTGTAAACGGACCGGAACAGTTGGGAAATATTCAAGTACCTAAAAGAGCCAGCTATATCAGAATAATTATGTTGGAGTTGAGTCGTATAGCTTCTCATCTGTTATGGCTCGGTCCTTTTATGGCGGATATTGGTGCACAAACTCCCTTTTTCTATATTTTCAGAGAAAGAGAATTAGTATATGATCTATTCGAAGCTGCCACCGGTATGAGAATGATGCATAATTATTTTCGTATCGGAGGAGTAGCGGCCGATCTACCTCATGGCTGGATAGATAAATGTTTGGATTTCTGCGATTATTTTTTAACAAGAGTTGCTGAATATCAAAAACTTATTACACGAAATCCTATTTTTTTAGAACGAGTCGAGGGAGTAGGCATTATTGGTAGAGAGGAAGTAATAAATTGGGGTTTATCGGGACCAATGCTGCGAGCTTCCGGAATACAATGGGATCTTCGTAAAGTTGATCATTATGAATGTTACGACGAATTTGATTGGGAAGTACAGTGGCAAAAAGAAGGAGATTCATTGGCTCGTTATCTAGTCCGAATTGGTGAAATGATAGAATCCGTAAAAATTATTCAACAGGCCCTGGAAGGAATTCCAGGGGGACCCTATGAGAATTTAGAAATACGATACTTTGATAGAGAAAGGAATCCGGAATGGAATGATTTTGAATATCGATTTATTAGTAAAAAGCCGTCTCCTACATTTGAATTGCCGAAACAAGAACTTTATGTGAGAGTAGAAGCCCCAAAGGGAGAATTGGGAATTTTTCTCATAGGGGATCAGAGTGGTTTTCCTTGGAGATGGAAAATCCGCCCGCCGGGTTTTATCAATTTGCAAATTCTTCCGCGGTTAGTTAAAAGAATGAAATTGGCTGATATTATGACGATACTAGGTAGTATAGATATCATTATGGGAGAAGTTGATCGTTGAAATGATAATTGATACACCGGAAGTACAAGATATCGATTCTTTTTCTAGATTAGAATTTTTTAAAGAGGTTTATGGAATTCTATGGGTTCTTGTTCCTATTTTGACTCTTGTAGTGGGAATCACAATAGGCGTACTGGTAATTGTATGGTTAGAAAGAGAAATATCGGCAGGGATACAACAACGTATTGGACCTGAATACGCCGGCCCTTTGGGAGTTCTTCAAGCTCTAGCAGATGGGACAAAACTACTTTTCAAAGAAAATCTTTTTCCATCTAGGGGGGATACTCGTTTATTCAGTATCGGGCCATCCATAGCAGTCATATCAATTTTAGTAAGCTATTCAGTAGTTCCTTTTGGATATCACCTTGTTTTAGCGGATCTCAATATCGGTGTTTTTTTATGGATTGCCATTTCCAGTATTGCTCCAATTGGACTTCTTATGTCGGGATACGGGTCAAATAATAAATATTCCTTTTTAGGCGGTCTACGAGCTGCTGCTCAATCGATTAGTTATGAAATACCATTAACTTTATGTGTGTTATCAATATCTCTACGTGCGATTCGTTGATACATAGACAGAAACTTTTCTCTATTCCTTCCTTTCAAGGAAAGGGTTGGAATGGATTGAGTAGATATCTTAATTTTTTTTTATTCATTATTCGGGTTGATGAACTAAATCAAATAGTTATATGAGTGAAAGAAAACAGCTTATATATAAATTCGCAGTAAAAAGATGGATTCTCATTTTCTATGTATAAGAGTTAGAGAGTTAAGCGGAAATAAACATAAACAGAAGAGACCGTTTCCCCCAAGATTGGTTGATTAGTCATCCTGACTTGAAGCGGGTTCAAAAGATCAACCGTATTGAGTTTTCACTATCATTTTTATGTATTAGCATAACGGGGGATTGAGCAAAAACGAGTGGATGGTTAGAAACACGAACATATGTAAAGGATTAGTAATGGAGATTATGTAAATTCTCCAAAAGGACATTTTTACATAATATACAAACAAAGAATACTAATTGGGGCTTTAAGTTGGTAGAAATGATCAGGCAGTACTCCCCATGACACGATTCCAATCCAGAGTATACTCCTATCCACCGATTTAATAAATAACTATTCGAAACGAAATAATCCTTTACTTTATTTTGAAAGCCCTCTTTTTCTCAGAAATAGAAAGAAGAATAGGAACGAAAAAAAAAAAATAAATAAAGATATACTTTATTTATTCTTTGTTACTTTTATTCTTTCCCATATACATATTAATAGATATATAATTTGTGTCATAATTCATTAATTAATATAGAATTTTTTTTTCGTACGTGAAACCAACGGGTTATTGATATTTTTACAAGAAGTATTTTATTGAACAGTTAAGTTATTACTGAACAAAGAAGAATTGAAATTATTATTGAAATTATTAAATTAAAGAAAGGATGAGATCAATTCAGAAGTACTTTTTTTATTTAATTTTGAATTAAAATAATTATAACAGACAGAATTCAATTGGTCTAATTTGGGACCGGCCGATAGTTATCCATCCTACAAACATATCAAGATTCAAAAAAGAATACTGACGCGGTCCCTATATTTATTTCTGGCCTTCAAGGAGCCGTATGAGGTGAAAATCTCATGTACGGTTCTGTAATAGCGATGGTAACAGTGATGGTATCACCGACTATAATTATCTAACAGTTCAAGTACAATTGATATTGTTGAGGCGCAATCAAAATATGGTTTTTGGGGATGGAATTTGTGGCGTCAGCCTATAGGGTTTATCATTTTTATTATTTCTTCCCTAGCAGAATGTGAGAGATTACCTTTTGATTTACCAGAAGCAGAAGAAGAGTTAGTAGCAGGTTATCAAACCGAATACTCGGGTATAAAATTTGGGTTATTTTATGTTGCTTCCTATCTAAACCTATTGGTTTCTTCATTATTTGTAACAGTTCTTTACTTGGGAGGTTGGAATATATCTATTCCGGACATATATGTTTCTGAGCTTTTTGAAATAAATAAAACATGTGGAGTTTTTGGAGCGATAATTGGTATCTTTATTACATTAGCTAAAACTTATTTGTTCTTGTTCATTCCTATCACAACAAGATGGACTTTACCGAGGCTAAGAATGGACCAACTATTGAATCTTGGATGGAAATTTCTTTTACCTATTTCTCTCGGTAATCTATTATTAACAACTTCTTTCCAACTCTTTTCACTGTAAAGTAACATTCTATATTCACAACGTGTCTCAAACAAGAGAAATAAACAAACATAAAACTATTCATATATATATTAACGATATGTTCTCTATGGTAACTGGGTTCATGAATTATGGTCAACAAACAGTACGAGCTGCAAGGTACATTGGTCAAAGTTTCATGATTACTTTATCCCACGCAAATCGTTTACCCGTAACTATTCAATATCCTTATGAAAAATCAATAACCGCGGAGCGTTTCCGCGGTCGAATCCATTTTGAATTTGATAAATGTATTGCTTGTGAAGTATGCGTTCGTGTATGTCCTATAGATCTACCCGTTGTTGATTGGAAATTGGAAACTGATATTCGCAAGAAACGGCTGCTTAATTACAGTATTGATTTCGGAGTCTGTATATTTTGTGGTAATTGCGTTGAGTATTGTCCAACGAATTGTTTATCAATGACTGAAGAATATGAACTTTCTACTTATGATCGTCACGAATTGAATTATAATCAAATTGCTTTGGGTCGTTTACCAATGTCAGTAATTGACGATTATACAATTCGAACAATTTTGAATTCGCCTCAAATAAATAAGTAAATCTCTTATTAACGACTAATTTATAATTACTTTACTAATAACTAATATAGAAGGAATTTAGGTTTCTTTCGTGTTGTTTGGTCAATAACTACAAATACCAACTATTGATTGGTTGGTAAGAAACGCGTCTTAATTTGGATTGAAAATCCATTAATTAATATATCCATAATTTTTTTTTAAATATATCGTTTAGAATTAGAACGACTCTTTCAGATAAAGAATGAAATTAGTCCAATAATAGTACTCACATTTATTCATATCCCTTAGTATTTATTTACTTAGGATTAAATTAGGAATTGCTCAAAAATCATAAAAAAAAAATTTTCTGGTCGGGTCTCAATAAGGTCATGAAAAACATTTCTATTTATTTATCTCTTATTTTACATATAATGGATTTGCCCGGACCAATACATGATTTTCTTTTAGTCTTTCTGGGATCGGTTCTTATACTAGGAGGTATGGGGGTGGTATTATTTACCAACCCCATTTATTCTGCCTTTTCATTGGGACTGGTTCTTGTTTGTATATCCTTATTCTATATTCTATTAAACTCTTATTTTGTAGCTGCTGCACAACTCCTTATTTACGTGGGAGCTATAAATGTTTTAATCGTATTTGCTGTGATGTTCATGAATGGTTCAGAATATTACAAAGATTTGAATCTTTGGACCATTGGGGATGTGGTTACTTTGCCAGTTTGTACAAGTATTTTTGTTTTACTCATGATTATTATTACGGATACGTCATGGTACGGAATTATTTGGACTACAAGATCAAACCAGATTATAGAGCAAGATTTGATAAGTAATAGTCAACAAATTGGAATTCATTTATCAACAGATTTTTTTCTTCCATTTGAATTCGTTTCGATAATTCTTTTAGCCGCTTTGATAGGTGCAATTGCCGTGGCGCGACAGTAAAAAATTTATAGAATTAGCAATGCACATTAAACTCTGTTCGGTTTTATTACATTACATTACGTTTTATTACATTACATTACATTTATTTCCCTTTAATTAAAGATTGTTTATGTCTAAAATAGAAATTATTCAATCTATTCTATTAACAATAGAAAATCTGCCTTTGTTCCGTACTTTTTTTTATTCTAGTCAATTGAATCTGTTGAATTGTTGTTCAGTTCATATTGAAATGAATCGAAATTGATAAGGAGTTGGTCAATGATGCTCGAACATGTACTTGTTTTGAGTGCCTACTTATTTTCTATCGGTATCTATGGATTGATCACGAGCCGGAATATGGTTAGAGCCCTTATGTGTCTTGAACTTATACTGAATGCGGTTAATATGAATTTCGTAACATTTTCTGATTTTTTTGATAGTCGCCAATTAAAAGGAAATATTTTCTCAATTTTTGTTATAGCTATTGCAGCCGCTGAAGCAGCTATTGGCCCGGCTATTGTTTCATCAATTTATCGTAACAGAAAATCAACTCGTATCAATCAATCGAATTTGTTGAATAAGTAGTATTAATCATATAAATTCTAATATTCATAAATTAGAATTACCATGACCATACATTACGTAATAATACATGTTTTCAAAAATGTAAGAAATTAAAGTATCTTGGCTCTATCGCATGAGTCAATCCAGAAGTAGATTGATTAGAAAAATTATGATAAATTATTGATTCATCTGGTGTCTAAATATATGATTCATTTACAAGTTTACTAGATCGAAACTTTCTGACATTCAAAAATTTATAGATCCAAATGTCACATTCAGTAAAGATTTATGATACGTGTATAGGGTGTACTCAATGCGTGCGCGCCTGCCCAACGGATGTATTAGAAATGATACCTTGGGACGGGTGTAAAGCTAAGCAAATTGCTTCTGCTCCAAGAACAGAGGACTGTGTCGGTTGTAAGAGATGTGAATCCGCCTGTCCGACAGATTTCTTGAGTGTTCGAGTTTATTTATGGCATGAAACAACTCGAAGTATGGGTCTGGCTTATTAATACGTTCCAGAAAACCCTACTTGAATACATTTGATTTTTTTACCTTTACCGACAAAAACCCGCGCTCAAAAACTATTTATTTTGAGCACGGGTTTTTCTGGTCCAAGTTTATCTTGTTTTTACCATGAATAATTTTCCTTGGTTAACGCTAGTTGTAGTTTTGCCAATATTCGCGGGTTCCTTAATTTTCTTTCTCCCTCATAGAGGAAATAAGATAATTCGGTGGTATACTATAGGTATATGCATAATAGAACTCCTTCTAACAACCTATGCATTCGGTTATCGTTTCCAATTGGATGATCCATTAATGCAACTGACAGAGGATTATAAATGGATCGATTTTTTTGATTTTTACTGGAGATTGGGAATAGATGGAATTTCTATAGGACCCATTTTACTGACAGGATTTATCACAACTTTAGCTACTTTAGCGGCTCGGCCGATTACTCGAGATTCCCGACTATTCCATTTTCTGATGTTAGCAATGTATAGCGGTCAAATAGGACCATTTTCTTCTCGAGACCTTTTACTTTTTTTCATCATGTGGGAGTTAGAATTAATTCCAGTTTATCTACTTCTATCCATGTGGGGGGGAAAGAAACGTTTGTATTCAGCTACAAAATTTATTTTGTACACTGCAGGAAGTTCCGTTTTTTTATTAATGGGAGTTTTGGGTATTGGTTTATATGGTTCCAATGAACCAACATTAAATTTTGAAACATCAGCTAATCAATCGTATCCTGTAGCACTGGAAATAATATTCTATATTGGATTTCTTATTGCTTTTGCTGTCAAATCACCGATCATACCCTTACATACATGGTTACCAGACACCCATGGAGAGGCACATTACAGTACTTGTATGCTTTTAGCCGGAATCTTATTAAAAATGGGAGCGTATGGATTGGTTCGGATCAATATGGAATTATTACCCCACGCCCATTCTATATTCTCTCCCTGGTTGATTATAGTAGGCACAATTCAAATAATCTATGCAGCTTCAACATCTCCCGGTCAGCGTAATTTAAAAAAAAGAATAGCCTACTCTTCTGTATCTCATATGGGTTTCATAATTATAGGAATTGGTTCTATAAGCGATACAGGACTCAACGGAGCCATTTTACAAATAATCTCTCACGGATTTATTGGCGCTGCGCTTTTTTTCTTGGCCGGAACGAGTTATGATAGAATACGTCTTGTTTATCTCGACGAAATGGGCGGAATGGCTATCGCAATTCCAAAAATATTCACGACTTTCAGTATCTTATCAATGGCTTCTCTTGCATTACCGGGCATGAGCGGTTTTGTTGCCGAATTGTTAGTTTTTTTTGGAATACTTACTAGTCAAAAATATCTTTTAATGACAAAAATATTAATTACTTTTGTAATGGCAATTGGAATGATATTAACTCCTATTTATTCATTATCTATGTTACGCCAGATGTTCTATGGATACAAGCTTTTTAATGCCCCAAACTCTTATTTTTTTGATTCTGGACCGCGAGAATTATTTGTTTCGATCTCTATCCTTTTACCTGTAATAGGTATTGGTGTTTATCCCGATTTCGTTTTATCATTATCAGTTGACAAGGTCGAAGCTATTATATCCAATTATTTTTTTCGATAGTTTTTGTGAGTAAACCAAAAAATGAAACTGAAATCCCATGATTTTAAAAATGGTTGATTGTACAATAAAAAAATGAGTCTTTTATATTCTTTTAAGTAAAAAAAATAAATTGGAATTCTATTATAACTAGATATCTTTTGAATTTGTGAGAACCATTTGAATCAAGTAATGGAAATGATTCAAATGGTTCTTGATTGTTTACATGAAGTTTTCGTATATATACCTGTATGCCGTCCTATGTTTATATTCGTCAAGTCTTTTATTCAATTAGATGTTAATGTAAATGAACCATAACTATGCAACCCTATTCCTAATAGATTAACCCCAAAATAGCATATCCAAATTATAAGAAAGCCCATTGAGGCCACAATTGCAGAATTTACACTTTCAAAATTTTTATTTGTTCGAATATGTAAATAAATAGCGAATATGGTCCAAGTAATAAATGCCCAAGTCTCCTTTGGATCCCAATTCCAATATGATCCCCATGCTTCATTAGCCCATACTGCTCCCGAAAGAATACCTACGGTTAAAAGGATAAACCCTAGACTAATAATACGATAACTCCAACGATCCAATTGTTGAATCAATTGATACCTGTAATAATTTTGAGACGAAATAAAAGAAGTGTTTCGTAAGACATTGTTTCTTTCGTTCACGTATTGAATCTCACTAAAGTAAACTGACTCATTTTCTAAATTATTGCTTTTACTAAAAATCCTTATGAATTTTCGAAATGTAATGACTAGAAGAGCTAGTGATAATAATGATCCACACAAAAGAGCTGCATAGCTCAATACCATCATACTTACGTGCATCATTAACCAATGGGATTGGAGAGCGGGTACTAATATCGCGGATTGATGCATTTCAGTTAAAAGACCCGAAGTAGCAAAACCTTGAGTAAAAATAGCACTTGGCGCGGTTATTGCGCTTAAATGGTTTTTATGTTTTTTAAAATACGGAATAATATGAATAATGGAAAAACTCCACGAAAGAAAAATTAATGATTCATATAAATCACTTAATGGTAAATGCCTCAAATACATCCAACGAGTAACTAATAATCCTGTTATGCAGAAAAAAGTAGCTATCATCCCCTTTTCTGACGAATCATCTAGTCCTACGATTTCATCGACTAATAAAATTATCAAATGAATTGTAATTACAATTGAAACGATCGAAAAGGATATATGAGTTAATATATGCTCTAAAGTTGAAAATATCATAAAAATTATTAAATTAATAAGGGCGTCCCTCAATTATAGGAATTGAAATCTGGAATTGGAATTGAATTCATTATAGGACTTACTCTTTTAGAAGATGCCATGCCGCCACTCGGACTCGAACCGAGATGCTCTAGCACTGCTTCCTAAGAGCAGCGTGTCTACCGATTTCACCATAGCGGCTTATTCGAAATCATAATAACCTATTTTTATTCAATCGTCGAGCTTGAAGGAGTTAATTCAATCCAATATTTTTTTTTAGGAAACCATTCAAATTGATGAATAAAAACTTGTTTAAAAATTAGGGATTAAAACGTTTTCGTTAACGTTAATAATATTTATTTTTCTTATTATTATCTTTTTATTTAGTTATTTAATTTAGTATTTTTTTATTTAGTTATTTAGTATTTTAGGATGTCAATTTTATTTAACTGAACTAACAATGTATTTTTTCGTAGACTATTACTTTATGCTCTCCTAAAACTAAAATGTAACAGTTGTAACTATATAATTTTTACTTCAATCCCTGGATATAAGTAAAAAAAATGTTCTGCCTCGTTTGCATTTTTTAATGATTAATTTCTTTTATCATTTATTTTATTAATCTAAAATAAAAAATGCATTTTATCGATTAATAAAAAAATAGAATTTTTATATAACACAATTTCAGCGATATACTCAAAAGATTTATGTAAATATTTGCATAGTTAGGTTGCGTTAGGATTTTTTGTTGTGTAGAGAATTTGCGTTAAGATTTAGCAAACCCATTAAGTTAGGTATTTGGGATGGTCGTATCAATCATATAAAAAAATTTCGTATAGAAATTGTACCGTACTTCAAAATATTTTATAAATTTTTTAATTAATATATATATATTATATCTTGATCGATCTTCCAATCGAAACATAGGATCTAAAATAGATCACTCAAAATTGGCGCATTCGTCATATAACTACCTAAAAATGGAAACGGGGCTTTTATTAATATTAATTTAATTGGGTTTAAGGAATTTATATAGTGATAATAATTTCTAAAACCCAAAATAATGGTTTAAAAGATTATAAAAAACATTTTAAACTTAATCAATTAGTTTCAACGACCTCTTCTTTATAATATAAAATAAAAAATATAACTAAAAAAAATTCTTTTTATTATTGAGTAAGGGCGATGGGGAAAGTGATAATCCCCATCCGGAAAATGATAAAACATACTAAAATGAAAGGCGAAACCTTGCGCTTGCGTTTACCCTTTTTTCAAACAAAAAAGTACCATTCATTTTTAGAATTCAGTAGACAACAGAATTCTTATCTATATCAGAAACGAAAGAAAAATTTGGCTTCAAATTAAAGTAAAACAAATTCAATTTTATATTCGTTTTAAATTAAAACATTATGAGACTAATTCTTTTTTATTTATTTTAGTTTTAATGTATATTGTTTATATTGTAATTTATCTTATATATTAATATTTATTTTATCTTATATATTAATATTTATATTTTATCTTATATATTAATATTTATTCTTTTACTATACTATTATGATGTTAATATTAATTATAATTGATAAATATTAATTATAATTGATAAATATTATTTATCATTTTTATAACTTATAAATCTTATAAATAAACTATAAACAAAATTATATTACTTTATTAGTTATTAGAACGATTCAGATTATTTATTTGTTACACAAAAAAAACTTTTAGAACTCCCGGTAGAAAGAGATTTCGCTAACGAAAAAGCTTTCAATGCTGCCCTATATCCCTTCCTTTTCCAAATATTTTTACGAATACGTTTTTTTGAAATAGAGGTGCGCTTTTTTGGAACTGCCATTAAAAAGTTATAATAGGTTTTTCGGTTGGATGTGAAAGACATCTATTGTTCAAAATCAATTGTTCTTTACTATTCTCTATCTATTTTTTCTCTAAATTAGACTCCAAAAAAAAAGGGGGGGTTAAAAATCACATAAAATATTAATAAGAACGATAAGGTACACTATGCCAAATAGATTGAAGTTGATAAAATAAAAAAAAAAAAAAGAAAGATTGTCCGTTTCGTTTTCTTTCTATTTTCGTCGTGTTACATTTATACATGTAATAAAAAAATCTAAAAGTTTAATAACCCAACCCTTCTCCCGCTTAATAAAAAAAAAAAAACTTTAATAATTTTTTCTATTATATTAATTAATTTAATATTAATTTAATTGTTCAAGCTCGAAGAAAGAGTCCACAAAATTTTAATTATCAAATGAGACTAGTAGTTAATCTGTTAAAGGATACAAAATACATAATTTAAAGGCATTTTATTTGCCCCCTTTTTTTTCCGTAAAATTAAAGTGTTGGATATCATAGCATTTCCTACAAATAGCTTTTATTGTAATGGAAGACAAACAATGAGTTACAAAACAAATTGGTTAATGATTCTAAATAACCGAATTACAATAAATAGTTTTAGTTATGGGCTTTATGATTCATATCAAATACTGTTTTTGGTATAATTATTTATCCTTGTTCTATAGATATAAAAAAATTATTGTAATACGTAATAATTAAAATGAAAATTAGAATTTTCATTTTTTATCTTCATAAAATTTTATTTAAAAATTTGAATTTAATATTAACAATTCAGTATTAATAAAATTAAATACGTATTTATTTTTCACTAGTGACTTATTTATATCATTTGACCAATTATAACCTCTTGATTTTAAATATTTGAAGTAGTTTGGAAAGATTCAGAATAATTAAGGCTAGAAAATTCTATTTAAGTTTTATTTTATATATCTTAATTTTTTTTTATTAACCGACCCCTTTCAAAAGAAAAGAAATAAGAACCGGTGACTCAGAAACAATTAATTAAGATAAATTTTTTTTTTTTTTTTTTTATGGAATATACATATCAATATTCATGGATTATACCTTTCATTCCACTTCCAGTTCCTATCTTAATTGGAACAGGACTTCTACTTTTTCCAACGGCAACAAAAAATCTTCGCCGTATGTGGGCTTTTCCTAGTGTTTTATTATTAAGTATAGTTATGGTTTTTTCAGCCCTTTTTTCTATTCAGCAAATAAATAATAATTCTGTCTATCAATATGTATGGTCTTGGACCATCAATAATGATTTTTCTTTAGAATTTGGCTGCTTGGTTGATCCACTTACTTCTATTATGTCGATATTAATCACTACTGTTGGAATTATGGTTCTTATTTATAGTGACAATTATATGTCTCATGATCAGGGATATTTGAGATTTTTTGCTTATATGAGTTTTTCCAATACTTCAATGTTGGGATTAGTTACTAGTTCTAATTTGATACAAATTTATATTTTTTGGGAATTAGTTGGAGTGTGTTCTTATCTATTAATAGGTTTTTGGTTCACACGACCCAGTGCCGCGAATGCTTGTCAAAAAGCGTTTGTAACTAATCGTGTCGGGGATTTTGGTTTATTATTAGGAATTTTGGGTTTTTATTGGATAACAGGTAGTTTCGAATTTCGGGATTTGTTTGAAATATTCAATAACTTGGTTTCTAATAATGAAGTTAATTTTTTATTTGTTACTTTATGCGCCTCCCTATTATTTGCCGGCGCTGTTGCTAAATCCGCCCAATTTCCACTTCATGTATGGTTACCTGATGCCATGGAAGGGCCTACCCCCATTTCGGCTCTTATACATGCCGCTACTATGGTAGCAGCAGGAATTTTTCTTGTAGCTCGGCTTCTTCCTCTTTTCATAGTTATACCTTACATTCTAAATCTAATAGCTTTGATAGGTATAATAACATTATTTTTAGGAGCCACTTTAGCTCTTGCTCAAAAAGATATTAAGAAAAGCTTAGCTTATTCTACAATGTCTCAATTGGGTTATATGATGTTAGCTCTAGGTATGGGGTCTTATCGAGCTGCTTTATTTCATTTGATTACTCATGCTTATTCGAAGGCATTGTTGTTCTTAGGATCTGGATCAATTATTCATGCGATGGAAGCTATTGTTGGATATTCTCCAGATAAAAGTCAGAATATGGTTCTTATGGGCGGTTTAAGAAAACATGTACCAATTACAAAAACTGCTTTTTTATTGGGTACACTTTCTCTTTCTGGTATTCCACCCCTTGCTTGTTTTTGGTCCAAAGATGAAATTCTTAATGATAGTTGGTTGTATTCACCTATTTTTGCAATAATAGCTTGGTCCACAGCAGGATTAACTGCATTTTATATGTTTCGGATCTATTTACTTGCTTTTGAAGGACATTTAAACGTTTATTTTCAAACTTACAGTGGCAAAAAAAGCAGTTCGTTCTATTCAATGTCTCTATGGGGTAAAGATAAAGAAGGACCCGAAATTATTAAAAAAAATTTGCGTTTATTATATTTATTAACGACGAAAAACAATGAAAAAACTTATTTTTTAAACACATATCGAATTAATAGTAATGAAAATAGTAACGAAAATGTAAGAAGCACGGTGCAGCCTTTTATTAGTATTACTCGTTTTGGCACTAAAAACACTTTCTCA